CCTTTTTTTTCTGCGCTTGCGTTCCTTATTTTAGTATCTAGTCAAATTTTTCCATTCTAATAGAAAAAACTCTTGATTATTGATACATTCTATCAATTTCAATTGGTCAATAACGACAGAGTTACATCACACCCCCTTCCCTTTTTTTTTTCAAATTGGTATTGAAAAATAAAGAAAAGGGGGTAAAGTGAATTCTTCTCAATATACATACTAGGATTAGGACTATGATACACGTAATTCCTGACATCTGGTCGAAAAGGAATAGAAAATCTAAAGAGAGGCAAAAGGCTTTTCATAAATTTTTTGGTTCTTTTTTACGAATTTTATAAAGCTAAATAGACAGATCTAAAAATTCATTTCGGATAATTGAACCTTCTCAAACTGTTTCTTTTTAAGAACCAAAAAGATTTGTGCCAAAACAACCGATCCTAAGAAGAACAAAAGGCCTTGGACACGTAATGGATCTTGAAGTACTATTTCCGCATCCCCCTGACCAAATCCACCCACATTAGGATTACTCGTTAATGGTTGATCGAGTTTAATGGATTCGCCCTCTGAAACAAGAAGTTCTAGGCCTCGAGGGATAATATCAATCACTTGGCGTTCATTCGACGCATCCACTATGGTTATTTCGTATCCCCCCTTTTCTTTTCGTAAAATTTTGCTTATTATCCCTCCTGCCGTAGCATTATAAACTGTATTGTTACTTTTGCTACCATCAGGATAAATCTGACCCCTTCCCCTATTTCCACCTACGTATATAGGATATTTTAAGAAGTGAACCTCTTTATTAGTAGCAGGGTCTGGGGCAAGAATAGGAAAGGTTATTTCACTATATTTTTGACCAGGAACAGGACCTATCACAAGAATATTTTTTTTATTGGGGCGATAATTCTGAAAAGACAGATTTCCTATCTTTTCTTTCATCTCGGGTGAAATACGATCGGGAGGGGCTAATTCAAACCCCTCCGGTAAAATAAGAACTGCTCCCACATTCAAAGCTCCTTTTTTACCATTAGCTAGAACTTGTTTTAGTTGCATATCATAAGGAATTTTAACAACTGCTTCAAATACAGTATCAGGAAGTACCGTTTGTGGAACCTCAATATCCACGGGCTTATTAGCTAAATGGCAATTGGCACATACAATACGCCCAGTTGCCTCTCGTGGATTTTCATAATTCTGCTGGGCAAAAATCGGATATGCACTTGAAATCGATGCCCAAGTTATTATATATATCATAAGTGAGACAGATATGGAGCGAGTAATCTCTTCCCTTATCCAAGAAAAGGTATTTCTAGTTTGCATGGTCCAATCATTTATCCCGAAAATTTCTACAATAAAGTTAGGTAGGTCGATAATATACTTCCCTAGCCACAATTCTGCTATTTACATTTACTGAAAAAAAAATACAATTTTTTTGTTGAAATATACAAGGAATCCCTCGTGGGTAAAAAGAGTAAAGTAAATACGACTTTGATTTGGTTATGATGTATAAGGTACGAAAGATTAGAATTGAATCAGTGAATCATTTTTTAGTCATTTATTGCATGATAAATCACTACAAGTGACGGAGATACACGATTTAAATAACGAAAGATCCAATATTTAAAAATTGTATCAAGAATGACTGGAAAGGTAGAAACTAGACCAGATAAAATTTGCTCATAATGAGCAAACCCAAAATCTTTGTAAATATAACCAATCATTAGTTCCCAACCGTGAGGCGAATGGAATCCGATACATAAATCAGTTAATAAAAGAATCGAAAAAGCTTTAATTGTATCACTTAAATTATATAGGAATTCTTGAACCCAAGAATTCAGAATAAAAAGCTTTTCCTTACCCCAAAAGGAATAACCACTTAGAATAACGAAAGATATTAGATTTGTCGAGAAGTGCAAGATTGTATGGATACGATACTCATTGTGTATCTTGATGAATTGGATCGTTTCTTTGTGGATTCCTAGACGAAATTTTTGTAAATCGGTTTCTGGGTATTCCTTTATCATTTCATCGAGCTGGAAAAGTTCCTCTAATTGTATGAATTTTTCTAGAATACTTTTTTCTTGAATATCATTCAAAAAAGTTTCGCATTGTCTAGTATTCCACCAATTAGTAATCCAAGTTTTTAAACTTTTATTACAGCAGAGAGAGATCAACCAGGGCAAAAAGACTATAGATGTAAAATCAAAAAAAGGAATGAATGCTTTCTTTTTTGCCATTTTGAATCTGTGAATTGTTAATGAACCTACCTCATTTGTTGATTCTATTAGATCTAATATTTCTATTAGATCTAATATTTCTATCGAGCAGGAGTTTCTATTCTAATTCGAATAGAATGTATTGAACCTATGAATCCATTTTCTCTTTTTCTTTTGATTCAATACTTAGTCTTTACTTTGAATCTAGAAAGAATACAGAAATAGACTCAGAATACACTTCCAATTTGAATCAAGAAAAAAATAGGGTTTCCAGGATGTTATTCCCCCTTTTTTCGATCAATACTAATTTCGAGACGAAGAAACTCCTTTTCTTCTCTATCAAATATATCAAAAAAAAACGAGCATAAAAGAATAGATGAATGTTCAATTGACAAAAAAAAATAAAGAAATTCTGTCGTTTTTTCTTCCTACTGCCAAAGCATTTAGTCTTTTAAAATTAATTCATTTCAAAATACTTCAATTGGTACACGCAAGAAGTAAGCCAATTCAGCAGCTTTTTGCTCAATTTCTCGTGTAGTAAAATTCTCATCAGTACGAATTAAAGGAATAGCCCCTTGACCTCGAATTTCCATATAAAGGACACGCCGAGCAGAAACACCCTCTTTAACTTCTATTCTGATGGACTGAATATCTTTCATAAGGAATCGTAAAAAGATGCGACGACTTTTTCCAGGAAATCCCCAACGAAAAATACGCACTATTCCTTCTTTTCGGTCGAAAAGATCATAACCACTACCCACATTCCACAAAATAGTGCACCACAAATAGCAACTAATAAAGAGACCTGCGATCCCATAGAAAGACATCACAATCCCTTGTGGAAAAAAAATGATTTGCTGAGACGGAAAAAACGATATAACATTTCTACCAAGATAACTGGAAGTTCCAACCAATAAGAATCCTAATGAACCTAAAAATAGGATAAAGGCCCAGCAGAAATTACTTGTTTTTCGAGACCCCGTTATAAATTCTATCCATATAGATTCTGATCGCCAACTCATATATATTAGATCCAGTTATACAATTTTTTGGAATTGAGAAAATATGACTTTCCTTTTTTTGTTTTCAAAGTAACTCTCAAGGAGTAATTCATAGAATTGTTTATATCTAAAATAATAAAATCTGCTTCCTTTATATGATCCCCGATAGCTATATACATACAAATAAATACATTGACTTGAATTTCATACATCGGCCCTATGATGATGATCCATTTTTCAAAAGAGCGCAAATTTATTTACTCATATAATACGTTTACACATGCATAAGAGCTTTTTTTATTTATGTTTGTAGGAATCTATGTGTTATACAATATTCTACCAAATGGGTCTTATCGAATCGAAGTTTTTAAAATAAAAAAAAGGAGTGATACGATTAGGTCTCATCCGATCTAAAAAATCTTATTTTTTTGAATATGAAGAAATAAAGAAGCCATTGCAATTGCCGGAAAGACTAGGCCTACTAAAGGCACAAAAATAGAGGGTAAGTTATTGAAAGTTGTCATAAAATGGGTACCTCAATTTAATATTTGTACCTGTTATTGTTATATTCTGAATTCTAAAGATATCTTAGAATATCTTGGATTTTTATTATTTCTATTATATATATTATATAATTATACTAAGTATCTTTAAGTAAATATATATCTAATATACAACCTAATATAAATATATAGAATAGAACCTAATAGAAATAGAATAAAAAAAATAGGTATAAGAAACGCCAAACTAAATAAATGGACTTAATAAATCTTTCAAAATAAAATAGATGTATCATACTCCCCTTGTTAGATTTATTATTCTTTTTGTCTTCTAATAGTCATTAATAAAGTAATAGTCATTAATAAAGAAAAAATTTTATTCCATTAAAAATTTCTACAAAATTGATTAGAATCTGATCCAACAACAGGGAATTTTCGGGAAATGCAAAAAGATCGAAGACTCTCTATAGATCTGTATATATCTCTATTTGAATTATCTATACATATGCAAGCAAGGGAGGAAAATGAACTTTGTTTTATTTGTCTAGTCTAATTTGAACTTCCCGAAAGCAAAAATTCACTTTTTATCTTGTTGATAGAGGTTTACTGAGTAGTAAACAAGCATATCGATAAAAAAATGATTCGAAAGAAAAATTCATTTTTCGGGGGTTTCATTTAATTCTGATAAACTAACCGTTCTATTTGATTTAATTTTTGTTCAAAGGAAAAAAAGCATGGAGCTGAAATAACTCACTCAGAACACCTTTTAAAGGATTACGTGGTACAATTGCATCCAATAAGCCCTTACGTAATAAAGATTCAGCCGCTTGTGAACCCTCAGGCACGGCTTTTTTCAATGTTTGTTCAATTACTCTTTTACCCGCAAATGCAATATAGGCATAGGGTTCAGCAATAATGATATCCCCCAACATACCAAAACTAGCTGTGACCCCACCGGTAGTAGGAGATGTAAGAATTGATATATAGAATAACTTTTTACTTGATTGATAATCACATAAAACCGAAGAAATTTTAGCCATTTGCATCAAACTTAAACTTCCTTCTTGCATTCGTGCTCCTCCGGAAGAACACACTAAAATAAGAGGTAAACGTTGATTGGTAGCATACTCGATCAAACGAGTGATTTTTTCGCCTACTACGGATCCCATACTACCCCCCAAAAACTTAAAATCCATAACCCCAAGGGCTACCGGAATACCGTTTAGTTGACCTGTACCTGTTTGAACAGCGTCAGTCAATCCTGTCGTTTTTTGAGCAGAGTCAATACGATTTTT